ATAGGATTTTAGGGATAAGGAATAAATTAAACAAACAAACCATGGATAAATCCAAGCGACCTTTTCTTAAATTCAAGCGATCTTTTCGTAGGCGTTTGCCCCCGATTCAATCGGGGGATCGAATTGATTATAGAAACATGAGTTTAATTAGTCGATTTATTAGTGAACAAGGAAAAATATTATCAAGACGTGTGAATAGATTGACCTTGAAACAACAACGATTAATTACTCTTGCTATAAAACAAGCTCGTATTTTATCTTTGTTACCTTTTCTCAATAATGAGAAACAATTTGAAAGAACCGAGTCGACCGCTAGAACTACTGGTTTTAAAGCCCGAAATAAATAGGCTTACTTTTTCTTCACTTGAATCATAATTACAAGAATCTAGATTTGAGTGAATCTAGATTTGAGTATCGTGTCGTAAGAAAAAATGAATCGGAAAAAAAGAAATCTGTTTTTATTGAATTGAACGTGTTCATTCATTTTGACTACTTTAGTATATTTTCTCATACTAATTTCTACTCTACCTTCCCGGAGTTCATTCTCCGGGTAACTCCATTTAAATTATTCTGGTGGATTCTTTCCAATCTACTTCCTTTATGATTTCGTTCGAAATCATATAAAGACAATTCCTATTTGATATAGCTATTTGTGCAAGTATTTTACGGTTAAGAAGCAACTGTCTCTTGTACAGATCGTGTATTAATCTACTATAACTATAGGATACTCCCCTTTCGCGAATTACTGCGTTTATCCTAGTGATCCACAAACGACGAAAATCTCTCTTTTTCCTATCCCTATCCCGATGAGCCGAAACTAAAGCTCTTATTTTCTGTTGAGTAATAGTTCTAGTAAGCCTTGAATGAGCCCCTCGAAAGCTTGATGCAAATAAACGAATTTTTGTTCTACGTCTCCGAGCTATATATCCCCGTTTAATTCTGGTCATTGAATAAATGAAACTTTGACGAATAACTAATTGATTGCCTTTCTTTCAGTTATTCTTTTCCCCCTTCCTAGTCTATTAATAACAAAACGAATTTTTCCAATGTATAAAATCAAAATTCCAATGGCTTTGGCTACTCTAACCTTCCCGACCACGATTTTTTTTTTAGGTATTTCACTGCGAAATAAGACAGAACTAAGAAATTGTATTTTCCTAGGTATCAAAAATATAGTAAATAAAAGAAATAAAAAAAGAAATAGTGGGTTCCTTCGTTTCTATGGTTACTTCTTAAACGGTGAGGTCTTCTCTATACACCGGAGCCTTTACTTTATACTTTAATTTACTATTTAATCAACTAATTGATGTTATTGGGAACTTGTATAGTTCACACGCTTTGGCTCTACCCATGAATTATCCAGTAATAGGTCTTTCACAATCAGATCTACCTATACAGTAACGGTATTTAATTATGAAAGTTTGCTGGGTAGCTGACCCTCTTAGTCCGTTTAAATAAGATTTCCTCCGCTTAATGGATAACCATTTGTTACCAATGGAGAATTTCTTATCATCTTAAATTCAGGTGATTGGATTTACACCAACGGAAACCATAAACTTCATACACAATAGAGGGATATGGTAGAGTTTTTTTTTTAAATAATGGATGGAGTTCCTTTTTCCATCCTATCCCATTCACCGGTACTGATCATTGATACTGTAAAAGTAGTTTTCTTGCTTTTGTGCCAGCTCATGATCTAAACGAGTCGCACATACACCCTAGTACATGTTCCTCGACGCTGAGGGCACCCCCGAAGAGCGGGGGATTTCGTGACATTTCTGATTGGCTGTCTTGTATTTCTAATAAGTTGTTTAATAGTTGGCATGTTGAATCGTATACATAATATGATGGGTTGGTTTAGATTGATCCTAACCGAATGATGGTGAATTACTTCTATTTAATAGAATATTCAATTCGAAGATAAAATCTCAAATCACAGATTTGCGCGAAATCCATGTTATTTTCCTTGAACCGCTACAAAATCAACAATTCCATAAGCTTGGGCTTCTGTTGCTGACATAAAAATATCTCTTTCCATATCTTCGTGTACAACCCAGAAGGGTTTGCCCGTTCTTTCTGCATAAACCCTTGTGAGGGTTTCACGCAGTTTCATCAGTTCTACCGCTTCCATGACAAATTCGCCTACTTGTGCCATATAAAAAGCACTATAAGGTTCATGTATCATTACCCTGATGATATAACAAAATAAAAGCTTCCCCTATCTCGCATGATAAAGCAAAGAGAAAAGAAAGATAAAGAATAGAAAAAAGATAGAATTGAACAACCGTACAGGCATCTTTTGTGCATACGGCTCTACAAGAAAATTTACCCCCCTCCTTTCTATTGAAGAAAGAGAAAATAGAATCTATCAGACTCAGATGGGTAAATAATCAAATTGCCATCCTTCCTTTCGGAGGAGTTCAAAAATACTATGATGGCTCCGTTGCTTTATATGTTTATTTTTTATTTTTTTTGTCTGTGATTCAGCAATCCCAAAGTT